TATAAAATATAATATAAATAAAGGTATATTGCGTAAATATACTTAGAGGATTAATACACTTGATTCTCGTTAATTTTTAAAAATTAATATAGAAAAAATACGATTTTTTTTTCTAAACTAAGTAGTATAAATTCTCCATTTTTTAAGTTTTTTTTTATTTTTCAAAATAGGATTATAAATAATTTTTTCACCAAAAATTTTTTTGGATAAAGATAAAGATTTAATATTTCTATTGTTTATATCTTTCATTTACAAAAAATGGGTAGGTGTAAAATCTACCAAATCGTAACCTGTTTTATAAATTATGGATTGATAAGACCTCGATTTTTTACATAGCGATGTCATAATATATAAAGTTAAAAAGAAATGGTTTGGTTTAGATTGATCTTAACTCAATGTTTTTTTATCTAAATTCAATACTCAAAATAATTGATAAAAAGAACTCATATTATTCAGTAAGGATTTTTTTTTGATTTGCTATGCGATCGACAGATCATTTTGAGCTTCGGTTGCGGACATAAAAGTATCTCTTTCCAGATCATTTTGTATAACATTTATAGATTTATTATTCCTTTTTTTTTAGTAAATATGGATATTCCATGTCAAATACTTCAATCTAAGAGGTCAGAATAAAAACAATAATGATGAATGGAAAAAAGAGAAAATATTTTCTTTAGCTCGATCTTTTCTTTAGCTCGATCTTTTCTTTAGCTCGATAAGGGGCGGATGTAGCCAAGTGGATCAAGGCAGTGGATTGTGGATCCACCATGCGCGGGTTCAATTCCCGTCGTTCGCCCATCACATTATTTCGAATTCTTTTACTTCAGAAATTCGATTTTTTCAAAAAAAAAAAAAAAAAGGAATTAATCTATTTCTATATAGGATAAATTAAGGCAGAGATGTGTGTTCTTTTGTGCATATTGAAATTTGAATAGAGAATATGATGCTTCTTTCTTTTATAAAGAATCTTTTCTTTCCTGATTTCTATTGAATAATGTCAAAATTATTTTTCGTAAATAAATTAGGTATTCCGCGGGCGAATATTTACTGTTTTCTTTTTCATTTTTTTCTTTCATTCGTAGGTTCAATTCATGACTTTCAGAATAAATAATTCAAATTTTTCTTAGTTTGTTCCGCCATCCCACCTAATGAATTTTTAGAATTTTTTTGAATAGAATTCTACATAGTCACAGGTTCTGTCGTTCCCATAGCTTCTCTATTCATGGTTAGGTCTAAACTCTGCAATGGAGCTTCCAACAAAATTTGTTGTTGAGTCAATTTCCTTAGTTTTCTTAACTCAGGACTCTTTATTCTTTTTTATTAAAATTTGTCTTTTTTATGTATTTTTGAATTGAATATTTGATTATTGATGCTTTGTGACACTGCTTTTTCTTTTATCACATGATTTATAGACCATACATATTGGGATCATATAGCATTGATATCTTGTTCTTTCTTTCTTTCTATCACCCCTCCTTTTCTAAAAATCCTTTTTTTTTTACTAAACACTGGATAATCCTCTTTTTTCTCTATGAATTAGAGAAAAAAGATGAGATTTCAGTTGCTACAAATATATGATTTATTCATATAGTGACTGTTTCTTAGGATCTTGATAATACGAAGCAATAGGTTGGTTTTTAGTTTTTTTTTATTATGAAATAAGTTTTTAGTAAGGATTAGTTGATTTTTTCAATTCTAACTTTGAAAGAAAAAAAAACTAACGAATCACACACTAAGCATAGCAATTATACTAAAAGAGTCAATTCAATTTTGATTTAACCCTAACTAATTCGAATTCCTCGTTTTTCTCTAATAGAATCAATCAAAGAATTTGTCTTTTTTTTTTCTATCTTGGGGAAATCGATAAGAAATTTTCCCTCTTTGTGAATCAAATTCACTTATTTGTATCTTGACTCTATCCCCTAGTAACACACGTATACGATTACGGCGCATATTGAAAGATCGAAAACCCACAACGATTTGACTATTATGATGCAGACGTACGTGGAACATGATATCTTTGATGGGTTACAAGTCCTTTAGAAAGAAATTGCTCTCTTTCATTTAGATAACTCACAACGGTTTGATTTTTAAGATAAAAAAAAAGATATCTTTGATCGGTTCCACAATTATTCCTTCATAAAGAAATTGCTCTTTTTTATTGATATCTATGTTGGTTTTTCTTTTCTCTTTCATATCTTTTTCCTCGATTATATGGATTAATAGACTTAACTGCTAAATAACGTAAAAATAATTATAATTATTTCTAAAATACAAAATTATTATTATTTTTTTTTCAGCTTTTTTTTCTATTTTTTTGAGGATTACCATATATAACACAAAATCTCTCCTCCAATTCTTTGAAGTCGAGCTTCTCGATCTGTCATTATACCCTGAGAAGTAGACAGAATTACAATTCCTATTCCACCTAGAATCTTAGGAATTCGTTGATATTTCGAATAAATTCGTAAACTGGGTCGACTTATGCGTTTTAAAAAAATAGTTCTAGTTCTATGTCCATATATTCCTTTTCGAGTTTTTCTATATCGTAGAGTTAAAATCAAGAAATTTTTGTTATTTTTTTTGTGTTTCCGAACATTTTCAATAAAACCTTCTCTTAAAAGTATTTTAACAATGCTTTCAGTAATGTTTGTAGATGGTATTTGAACAGTTTCTTTTTTAGCCATGTCAGCATTTCTTATCAAAGTTATAAGATCGGAAATAGTGTCCTTACTCATGACGAATTAGAATTATGAATTCTTACTTATTTTTATGTAATCAACATGTTTCCTTTTTTTTTCTTTTTTTTTTTCGAAAATAAAATATATACCTGAGGAAAAATCTTCTAATTTCATCTATTTAAAATATCCTATATATAAAATAAAAAAAAGTCTCATTATATAGTGTTTACAATACATCAGGAGCTAATGAAAGGATTTTAGTAAAACGAAATTCTCTCAATTCTTCAGTGATTGCACCAAAAATCCTAGATGCTTTTGGATTTCCTTTTTGATCAATGATAACTGCTGCATTGTCATCGTATTTTATTATCATACCATCTTCACGTTTTAATTCCTTACATGTACGTACAATTACAGCTCGAATTACTTCTGATTTTTCTAAAGACATATTGGGAACTGCTTCTTTGATTACAGCAACAATAACATTACCAATTTGAGCATATCGTTGATTACTAGCTCCTATGATTCGAATACACATCAATTTACGAGCGCCGCTGTTATCTGCTACATTCAACATAGTTTGAGGTTGAATCATATCTTTTTTATTTCAAATTCTAGATTTAAGTACAAATAAGTAAAATAAAAGAAGAAATATTTTCTGTCCAGAAAAAAATAAACCTATATTTGTTTTTTAATCTTTAATACCTTCCCTTTTTTGTTTTCTTTTAAATTTCTATTTTGAAACAAGAAATTGAGTTTGTATAGGCATTTTGTGAGCAGCTATTGAGATAGCTCTTCTAGCTATAGTTTCTGATACTCCACTCATTTCATAAAGTATTCGACCTGGTTTAATAACGCATACCCAATATTTTGGGTCTCCTTTACCTGAACCCATGCGTGTTTCCGCACTTCTCATTGTAACAGGTTTATCGGGAAATATACGTACCCATATTTTTGCACCACGACGCACATATCTTGTTATTGCCCTTCGCCCTGCTTCTATTTGTCTAGCTGTAATCCAGGCAGGTTCAAGTGCTTGAAGAGCATATCTGCCAAAAGAAATTGAATTGCCCCGACAAGATACTCCCTTCATTCTTCCTCTATGATGTTTACGAAATTTAGGTTTTTTTGGGTTATAGTCGATGGTTCTTTTTTCAATCTCATCTCTATTGCAAAACTGGACGTGAGAATTTCTTCTCATCCAGCTCCTCGCGAATAAAATAAAAAGTAAAAAGATAATTCAAATTCATTTATTTAAATGTTTATTGGATGAAATTGGATGAAATGGATTAAATTCGATTTTTTCAAAAAAAAAAAAAAAAAGGAATTAATCTATTTCTATATAGGATAAATTAAGGCAGAGATGTGTGTTCTTTTGTGCATATTGAAATTTGAATAGAGAATATGATGCTTCTTTCTTTTATAAAGAATCTTTTCTTTCCTGATTTCTATTGAATAATGTCAAAATTATTTTTCGTAAATAAATTAGGTATTCCGCGGGCGAATATTTACTGTTTTCTTTTTCATTTTTTTCTTTCATTCGTAGGTTCAATTCATGACTTTCAGAATAAATAATTCAAATTTTTCTTAGTTTGTTCCGCCATCCCACCTAATGAATTTTTAGAATTTTTTTGAATAGAATTCTACATAGTCACAGGTTCTGTCGTTCCCATAGCTTCTCTATTCATGGTTAGGTCTAAACTCTGCAATGGAGCTTCCAACAAAATTTGTTGTTGAGTCAATTTCCTTAGTTTTCTTAACTCAGGACTCTTTATTCTTTTTTATTAAAATTTGTCTTTTTTATGTATTTTTGAATTGAATATTTGATTATTGATGCTTTGTGACACTGCTTTTTCTTTTATCACATGATTTATAGACCATACATATTGGGATCATATAGCATTGATATCTTGTTCTTTCTTTCTTTCTATCACCCCTCCTTTTCTAAAAATCCTTTTTTTTTTACTAAACACTGGATAATCCTCTTTTTTCTCTATGAATTAGAGAAAAAAGATGAGATTTCAGTTGCTACAAATATATGATTTATTCATATAGTGACTGTTTCTTAGGATCTTGATAATACGAAGCAATAGGTTGGTTTTTAGTTTTTTTTTATTATGAAATAAGTTTTTAGTAAGGATTAGTTGATTTTTTCAATTCTAACTTTGAAAGAAAAAAAAACTAACGAATCACACACTAAGCATAGCAATTATACTAAAAGAGTCAATTCAATTTTGATTTAACCCTAACTAATTCGAATTCCTCGTTTTTCTCTAATAGAATCAATCAAAGAATTTGTCTTTTTTTTTTCTATCTTGG